CCCACGAATGATATAAATACTACTGTTGCTTTAGCTTTACTCACGTCAGTAGCCTATTTCTATGCGGGTCTTACAAAAAAAGGATTAGGTTATTTTGGTAAATACATTCAACCAACTCCAATTCTTTTACCCATTAACATCTTAGAAGATTTCACAAAACCTCTATCACTTAGTTTTCGACTTTTCGGAAATATATTAGCAGATGAATTAGTAGTTGTTGTTCTTGTTTCTTTAGTCCCCTTAGTGGTTCCTATACCTGTCATGTTCCTTGGATTATTTACAAGTGGTATTCAGGCTCTTATTTTTGCAACCTTAGCTGCAGCTTATATAGGCGAATCCATGGAGGGTCATCATTGATTAGTCATAGGAAGAGTCCTTTTTAGCTTAGATCAAGGCAATATATGTGGATCAAGGCAATATATGTGTGGCTCAAGATACTCTTTCTATTCTATCAAGATAATCTATTTGTATTCTCTAAATATACAAATACAGTTTACGGTAATAGAAAAAATGATATTCGAAAAGTGAAGTTTAAAATAAAAGAAAAAGGAGTTGGTTAGTAGAGAGGGGTTGCGCCAAGTATGTGGAATCTAATGACTATAAGTTAACTATTGTAGATTAGATGTTTCGAAGAATGATTAGAAAATCCGATTGAATTTAAGATAGAATAGTCGGTTTACGTTATGGAAGAAACATATGTATATTTGATATTAGATATTGACAAGTTATATATGAAGTAATATTTCATTTGCCCTACTTGAGATAGGGATGCCAACCGAAGTCCTTCCATTTCGTTTTTGACTGTGAATTGAATGAATAAACAGATAAAATAAAGAAAAAGATCGAAGACTGATTAGAAAAAGGAAATGGAAAAAACTTAAGTTGTATTGATTGAGAAAGACTTTACAAATAGGAACTAAAAAAGATGAAGTCTTTCTAATGATTCAATAATATTATTATTTCTTTTCTATTTCAATTCGGAGTTTTTAGTTATTTCGACTGGATGAATATTAGTAATGGAATAATTAAGTCATAATTCATTGGTTGATTGTATCATTAACCATTTCTTTTTTTGTGTGTGAGGAACTTATCATGAATCCACTGATTTCTGCCGCTTCCGTTATTGCTGCTGGATTGGCTGTAGGGCTTGCTTCTATTGGACCTGGAGTTGGTCAAGGTACTGCTGCGGGCCAAGCTGTAGAAGGTATTGCGAGACAGCCCGAGGCAGAGGGAAAAATACGAGGTACTTTATTGCTTAGTTTAGCTTTTATGGAAGCTTTAACAATTTATGGATTGGTTGTAGCATTAGCGCTTTTATTTGCGAATCCTTTTGTTTAATCCGAGAAAAGAAATATGAGAAATACGTATTTCTTTTATGGTCTTGGACTTGCAGGTTGCTTTTTCACATTATATCAAAATATAGCCCCTACACAATTACTTATTCGTTTTCGTTGAGAAAATAAACCATGGGAAGGACTGATTTGAGGATGAGGAATTAGTGTTACCCACTCACTTTCTTCCTTCCTTCCCCTTCTTAGTCCAAAGTAGAAGTGTTGCAACAAAGGAGGTATTTTGCAATTCACACGAAACCTAGTACCTAATTCGATTCTAAATAATTCTATTCCAATAAGTATTATTCTTATTGGGAATCTCAATTGAAAAAAGAAAATTAATTTGGAAGAAGTAGCAAAGGGGTGAAGTAATACAACGATTTTTTTAGTTTATCTTATAATATAAGAAATATAAGAGGAGATCATATGAAAAATGTAACCGATTCTTTCGTTTTCTTGGGTCACTGGCCATCCGCCGGGAGTTTCGGGCTTAATACCGATATTTTAGCAACAAATCTAATAAATCTCAGTGTAGTGATTGGTGTATTGATCTTTTTTGGAAAGGGAGTGTGTGCGGGTTGTTTATTTCAAGAATAGGTTGGATTCAACCAGCTGTACCTCTTTTTTTCTTTATAACTAATAACTAAAGGTGCATCATTTCGCGAATTACTTCTGAATAAATAAAGAAATCATATGTAAGAACCGTAGCATTTCGCAATTTGTTGGTAAATATACTTTGATTTTCTATCAACCAATAATGTGGGACCATTAACATGGTTAAAGCTAAACCGTTTGAAGTCCAGGCGCAGCATGGTATTCTTTCTACCACTATGTTAATACCGAGACGGTTTAAAATAACAAAAACGAATAGTTAGAAATTTTTCGATATAGAACACTCATGTCGATAAAATGGTTTGAATCCTTTATTTATTGTTATGTTCATCCTTTCTTTTTATTAATATTCTTTCTTTCATATTCTATAGTAAATAAATGTCAAACGCTGAGTCGATGACCTACGTATAAAGTAACAAAAATTTTTGGATTTGAAGAAAAAAAAAACAACTTTGCTGACAATTACTTATTTTTTGTTTGGTCAGAAGAGTCCTCCGAATATTCTGGTCTTGATTAGTGATCCGTTTCGATTTATTTTGGAATGGAACAGAGAAGAG